AATCAGAGGAATAATTGGGACTAGGGTCTCGAATTTATTAATAGAAGTATCTATTAGAAATGAATTCTCTAGCATTTGAATCCTTACCACCGAAGTGTTTAGTCGTACACTTGAAAGATAGCCCAGAAAATATAAGGAATGATTGTATAATTGGTTTATATGGATCCTGTCCGGTAGAGACCACAAGTAAAAATGACATTGCCAAAAATGGACAAGGTGAGATTTCCATTTCTTCATCAGAAGATGAGTCCCCTTTGAAGCCAGAATGGATTTTCCTTGATATCTGACATAATGCATGAAAGGGTCCTTGAACAACCATAGGGTCTTCTGAAAATCATTACGAAGCACTACTACAAGATGTTCTATTTTTCCATAGAAATGTGTTCGCTCAAGAAAAGTTCCAGAGGATGTTGATCGTAAATGAGAAGATTGTTTACGGAGAAACACTAATACGGATTCACATTCATATACATGAGAATTATATAGTAACAAGAAGAATCTTTGATTCTCTTTTGAAAAAAGAGAAATGGATTTCTTTGGAGTAATGAGACTATTCGAATTACGATACTCGTGGAGAAAGAATCGCAATAAATGCAAAGAGGGGGCATCTTGTATCCAGCAGTGAAGGGTTTGAACCAAGATTTCCAGATGGATGGGATGAGGTATTAGTATATCTGACACATGATTTAAATGTGATAATTTGTCCTCGAAAAAGGGAAATATTGAATGAATAGATCGTAAATTATGAGATTTTGCTATTTCTTTTTCTTCTAGAGAAGATACTAATCGCAGCGAGAATGGAATTTCCATAATGACTGCAAAACCCTCTGATACCATTTGAAAATCAAAATTCTTGTTGTGCCCAACGAATCTATTTTCGTTGGAATCATTAACCGAACCAATCAAATGATTCTGTTGATGCATTCGAATAATTAAACGTTTCACAATTAGTGAACTGGATTTATTGTCATAACCGAAATTTTCCATAGGTTCGTAAAAAATCGATCCATTTAAACCATGATCATGAGCAAGTGCGTAGATATACTCCTGAAATAGAAGCGGATATAGGAAGTGTTGTTGCCTAGATCTATCTATTTCTAAATATCCTTGTAATTCCTCCATTTGAAATTATACAAAGGCACGGGGGATTTCTTGGGTTATCAAATGATACATAGTGCGATACGGTCAGAACAGGGTATATAGTAAGAAAAGAATAGATACCCCGGAGACGGGGAGTCCAATGAACGGATCCTCTCTCTTTCCATCCAATTTGTTTGTGTTCGTTATAGTTACAATAGATGGTTAGAAATCCTTTATTTTTGCAACCCGATCGCTCTTTTGACTTTGGAAGAAATTCTCTTTATCAGTATACCGTTTCTTCTACACATTCGTCTCCACTCCATAATAGAGAAAGAATAGTTAATAGTTAGGATTCATGAAAAAAAAAGGAATCGATGATCCACTCACAGGAGAACCCTTTCCCGCATCAGGCACTAATCTATTTTTAACGTCTAATTAGATCGGGTAATCATTCGAATTATGAACCGAGCTCGTTGCTTTTGGTTTCCTTATAATTGGAGCCATTAGGGCTCTATCCATTTATTCACTCGACCAAACTGTGAATTGATTTGGTACCGTTCCAAGAATCAAAACAAGATTTTCTACCGAGCCAGGAAGTATTCTCAAAGTTCTCCATTGATACGACATGCTGTTTTTTCCATTCATTCCCTTTCAGGATCAGTCGTGGTCTTACAAACCATACCAATGGTATGGACGAATCTGTTGCTTCATCCAAATGTGTAAAAGATCCTAGCCGCACTTAAAAGCCGAGTACTCTACCGTTGAGTTAGCAACCCGTAGAAATATGGTGTGTAGATACGATCGGAATCAAAAAAATAAATAAATAAATAAAGAGATTGGATTGCCCTACCCCATCAAAACATTGAACTAGCAACAAATCTAAAATAAACATTTGATGATCAATTATGAACATCAAAATGTTCAGATCAGATTCAAATACAACGGATTCACGGATAAATATAGATAGATGTAAAAATTTGTGGACCCTCCTGTTTTGATCATTTTTTTTTTTTCATTATCTTAAGAAGATACTTCTTGTGTCACAGTGAATCCGGCGAACCTAGTGAAGTAAAGAAACAAACTTATGGGACGTAGATAAATAGATCTATTTATCCACGATCGAATTATATTTGATCGATACACCATTGTCAATATAAATTGAATTTTGAGAAAAAAAAAATGAAATAAAGAAAATAAAGACTTGTGTTGGATTGGCACTACATAGATAAGAAATGAAGTGTGTGGGGGGGAATAAATAAAGAAGAAGTAGGAAAAAAATCTCTGGTTTTCAATAGAAGTACAAACAATAGCAAGATTGATCCCTTATTTATTCGTAGAGTCCCAACGAAAACCATCTGATTGATGGCAATCCCCTCAATTGCCAGTTATTTCACTCAATCTTTTTTTCTATTTCATAAATTTTATTTCGTTTTATTAATTCTAAGTTCCTTAAATACTTCCGCTTTCTTTGAAATATCATGAACAGTTCCTGTAGGTTGAGCGCCTTTTTCAAGGAAATATAGAATAGCAGGAACATTTGAATAAGTTTGGTTCTTTATCGGATCGTAAAAACCCACTTTACGAAGATCTCTTCCTTCTCTTCGGGATCGAACATCAATTGCAACGATTCGATAGATGGCTCATTGGGATAGATATAGATGAACAATGCCCCCCCTAGAAACGTATAGGAGGTTTTCTCCTCGTACGGCTCGAGAAAGAATGATTCGAATTTATGTATTGTATATAGTGGCAAATGGATCCATAAAATCATCAATTAGATTAGGATTTGAGTCGTTTTTTTTTTGGAAGGAATAAAAAAAAAAAGAAATCTCATTCGTACTCATAACTCAAGTTGGGTAATTCTCAAAGAACTCGAAGGGAAATCCTTAGACATTTATTGAGCCGTCTCTAACCTCTTTTGTTTGTCTCGTCTAGAATCGATTTTCCTTTCTCATTCTGATCTAGTTATTGAGACAATTGAAAATGGCGTTTCCTTGTTCCGGTATCCTTTATCTTTGCTTTGAATCATTGGGTTTAGACATTACTTCGGTGATCCTTAATTGTTTCAAAATGGCAGCAACATACCTTTTGTTCTTTCTATTGAAGAATCATACAAATGGTTGATTCCCCTGTGATACACTTTTGATCGAAATAGTTTTACCAATTCCGACAAATTTTCCTTTTTTTGCTTTTTTATTTGAAACTTGTTCGAATTTGCGATTTCTATATCGAAGATATACTTACGAAGTTGTTCCAACTTATTGACTGGTACTAACCCTAGATCCTTCCCTCTGATAAATGAATCAAGAATTTATGCTCGAGCTCCATCATGTACTATTTACAACCCCCCCAAATGGGGTCCTGGTGGCACAGAACAAACTATGTCGAGCCAAGAGCATCTTCATTGATATATAAAAAAATGGTGGATGCAAGAATCCACAGCCGATCATGTCCTTCAAGTCGCACGTTGCTTTCTACCACATCGTTTCAAACGAAGTTTTACCATAACATTCCTCTAATTTGGACCGGTATGGAATTGATTCAATATGGAATCATGAATAGTCATTGGCTCCATCGGTGCATAGTAGCCCATACTTTATTTTTATATATGTATGAATAGGTATTTCTCTGGGGAAATCTCAGCAAAAAGCCAAATTAACCCATATTCTGTTATAGGAATGAAACACATTTATAAAAAACACGAAGAAATGAGTTGCTTAACACTTATTTACATCTACATCTTCAACATATTGTTATATTGTTCGGGACGATCAATCATGAAAGATCCAATTCCAATTCTTTCTCGAACAACTAAACTAAAGACGAGTCTTTAATTCGATTACCAATACTGGAATTACCAATACTGGAAAAAAATAAAATGAGTCATTAACCAAATAAGCTATTCTAATGACCCGGAAAAGTCGCAAGTGACTCAATAGGATAGATTCACCAATCTCACACTTCTTCGAATAGCGAGGATTTATAAGGTAAGGAATCATAAAAAATAAAATGGTTTCAAGAATTTCCTACTTCGACATCATTATCATTACTATAAATAGGTTTTCCTGTAAAGACTGAATTTAATTTGATCTCTAAATCAATCAAATCAACAAGTCGGCACAATCACAACGAGTAACTAAAAAGTTTAGCAGATATCTCATTGATTAAAGAGACGCGAATTCGATCATCATAAGAGAAATCCATGTTTCTTTTCCAATTGAATCATCAATGATTTAAATCAGATGGATGGGTCGAGAAAAAAATCCAATTTAGTTGTTTTCATGGGGATGGATAGAAAAGAGCTCATGGAAGATAAGATTAAGGTCGCTATTCTTTCATCTGATTGAGAAAATCCAAATCGTAGGAGTATGACCTTTCCGTATCCATCAGATACACCGAACAATTGTCACCGGGAGTTATCGTGTATATTTAAGAGATCACAAACCTTTTTCACCGAAACCGAAATACCGGTGTCACTGAAATAGAACAATAAAACTACATATGGGCATGGTTCATTTTCTACGGATTTTGCTTTATTTCAGGTTCAGAAATTTTTCCATTTCCATAATCCATAAAGATAAACTAAAGTGAATGGAATCTATGAATCCCCCCCCCCCATCGTTACATTGATTTCCAATTATTCATTGGAGCCTGATGCAAAATAAAAGCAATTAAGTCCAAAGAAAATACATCTGTTCCGTATTGAACTTTATTGTTTGTTAATGAGATCCGGATGACACAGATATTGATTGAAATTGATACCTTCCTTTGCTAATTAACTCGTATCTACACGAATTCTATGGGGATCATGAATCATACTCAAAGCCAATCAAAAAAAGATCCTCTTATGGGATGCTATACCATCTTGTATAGGTACAAAGCCGAATGGGTCCAGATTAATTCGTTGTTTCTATTTTATTTTTATTTTGCCCCACCCCAGTCTTAGGAGCTTTAATCCCAGTGATGGAATTAGTACCAAGAACTCCTCCTGTTTAGAATTCAGGATCCACATAAAATTAGTCATTTACCCCTATTTACTTTACCTTTCTTCCGCATGTCGACTCAGAATGCATCATGTGGGAATCCAAATTTGATAAATAGGGGGCATAAAGTTTCTCTAAATGACTAACTAACTTCAATATGAATATGAGCGGGGGGGAGACGGGCATACGCTGAATGGCCACCCAATCTTTTTTTTTTTTGAATGGAACTTTGATCTTTGTTCCCATCCTACCTATATCAAAAAGATATTTATTTCCATCCACGTGTCATTGACACTCGATTCTGTTTCTGTTTGTGAGAAACAGAAACAGGATCGAAAGGTAGGATATGATTCTTCTCTGAATCGTTAGAAATCAGAAAGTAAAGATTGGATCACATTGTATCCAACATTACACTCTTAAACAGAGGATTGTTTAAGAAAAGAGCACAATCTTTGTTCTGATAGAATCGGTCTGGGACGGAAGGATTCGAACCTCCGAGTAACGGGACCAAAACCCGTTGCCTTACCGCTTGGCCACGCCCCATTGAGATTTCTATTTGACACTAATAACACTAATATGGATATTGGTTGTTCGTCAATTCCAGCCCAAATGTTTATGGAATAGGTTGTTGCTAGGATTCGACACGTGTAGATGTAGAATCAAAAGAAATTCATTGATCATTATCTATAATTCAATTAAGATATTGTATGAAAGTATGATTCCTTCTATTCTCATTTGAGAATTGAAGGATTTTTGATTGGGGGAGTTCAAAGAAAAAGAAGGATTTTTTGTTTGGCCTATCTTCTCTTCTTTCTTCATTTTTCCCCAACTCACTAATAATGAAATTCTCCACAATAGCGAAATTTTTGTTATGCTTAATATCTTTAGTTTGATCTGTATCTGTATTAATTCTGCCCTTCATTCGAGTAGCTTTTTCTTCGCCAAATTACCCGAGGCTTATGCTTTTTTCAATCCAATCGTAGATGTTATGCCAGTCATACCTGTACTCTTTTTTCTCTTAGCCCTTGTTTGGCAAGCTGCTGTAAGTTTTCGATGAGATCTTTAATACTGTCCTAGAAACATTCATGATTGATTCGCTAAAAAAGGAAAAATTCTATTCTAACAATTGATAAGATCAGATAAGTCTTACATTATGAACTCTCGATTCAAACATTGAAATTCTTTTGGATAGCCGCGATGAATCTGGATCACCTCATTTTCTAATTCTGACTTTCCGGAGGTCAAAGACCTTATGTATGGTCCCTCACAATACCTAATTGTGGGTATGAAAGATCATTTTGGTAACGAAGGAATCAGAATCTTATTACAAATGAATTCCTGCAAATTCCTTTCTTTTCTAGAAACCACTCCATTTCTTGGTGTCAAAATGGGATATGTGGTACAAAAATAGAGAATCTATTCCCTTATTTCCCCCAAAAATGATCTTGGAGATTGTGTAATGCTTACTCTCAAACTCTTCGTTTACACAGTAGTGATATTCTTTGTTTCTCTCTTCATCTTCGGATTCCTATCTAATGATCCAGGACGTAATCCTGGACGCGAGGAATAAAATAAAAAAATCAGAAGTTTTTCGTTGCTTGATTTCTGAATTTTCTTATGATTTTCTCTATTCCATACATTTAACTAAGATAACAAGGGCTCGAGATTTTTTCGAATTCGAAAGATAACTCTCAAGTGATCAGAGGGAACGGAGAGAGAGGGATTCGAACCCTCGGTACGAATAACTCGTACAACGGATTAGCAATCCGTCGCTTTAGTCCACTCAGCCATCTCTCCCAATTACAAAAGGATAATTCATATGTGACGCGTGAAGTAAAGATTGATAAAAGTCTTTCTTTATCTTTCTTTTCTTTATTCTATATATATACGAATTTTATCAGCAATTGCATTTAGATAAGGATTCGAAACAGATATCTCCAATAGAAAGAGTACCTCTTTGATTTCGTACGAAAGGTTCTTTTATTCCCCCGGCCTGGCCAGTACCTATACCTAGCCAGGCCATTCCTTGTTTTGTTCCAATGAATCATAGATCAAATGATTTATCTGATTTGAAAACGAAAATACTCGTTATTGAAGCAGCAAGAAGGGCTATTTCCATTCCTATGACAGGAGTGTCATTTCTTATTATTCTTTGTTTTTCCTTTTATCGATTGACTTACTTTACTGGAATAAAAAAAAATGGAGCTATGGATTCTTGCACAATTCAACTTATTTTTATGTTCCGACTTCAATGGCTCTTTCGGGCCGGAACTGTCAGTAACGATTCCCCCAGCAAAAGAAAAGATATAACTTGTTATTTAAATGAACCTTCTTCTCCTATTTCATTAAGTCCCCCGTCGGAACACGTCAGCACTCACTCCAATTTTCATGATTCTGATCCTATCTTGATTACGTCTCACTCCCTTGTTCGACAAAT